GAAGAAACAAAAGGCAAATCCCAGTCAATAAAAGAAGAAAAATGAGAAATGATAGGTGTCTTTTTTTTACATTTTTCTTCTACGATGAAATGAAACATTAAACAAAAGGATTTGCAAATAAAAGAGCCAATGCCACGACCAGTCCATAAATTGTTAAAGCTTCCATAAAAGCCAGACTAAGCAATAAAGTACCTCGTATTTTACCCTCTGCTTCTGGTTGTCTCGCAATACCTTCTACAGCCTGGCCCGCAGCAGTACCTTGACCAACCCCAGGTCCAATAGAAGCAAGCCCTACAGCCAATCCAGCAGCAATAACGGAAGCAGCAGAAATAAGTGGATTCATGGTAAGTTCCTCGCACAAAAAAAAGAAATGGTTAATGATACAACCAACTAAGAAATTAGTACTTCTATTTTTCTACTTCTACTTTGTTCTACTTTTACTATTTACTTTCTTCTATTCTTTTATTCAATTCACAATCACAGAAAAAAGAAAAAAAAAAGGACTAATATTGGAATCCATCTAAATGGAGCCGACTAGAAAAAAAAAGATCGAGATAATTCCTATCTAACTAGTAAATAACATAGAACCTTTTTCTTCTTTTCAATTTTCTTTTGGAACAATTCTTCGAAACATACACAAGGATTGATGCTCATAGGCATTAGATATATCAATATATCCTATATGTAGTAATACCTCTTTCTCTTCCAATCCAAATTCTGCAATTAATATATCTTGATATCTTGCTTCATTTCATATAGACATACATATATGCAGCTATTTGTATTTTATTCTACAACCCTGTGAATTATATTGAACCCTGCATTGCTTGAATTGGGATAAGCTTCAAAAAAGACTATTTCAAAATGAGAAAGTTAGTCAATGATGACCCTCCATGGATTCACCTATATAAGCCGCAGCCAAAGTTGCAAAAATCAGAGCTTGAATACCACTTGTAAATAATCCAAGAAACATGACAGGTATAGGAACTACTGAAGGCACTAAAGAAACAAGAACAACAACTACTAATTCATCAGCCAATATATTCCCAAAAAGTCGAAAACTAAGAGATAAAGGTTTTGTGAAATCTTCTAGGATATTAATTGGTAAAAGTATTGGAGTTGGTTGAATGTATTTCCCGAAATATCCCAATCCTTTTTTGCTAAGACCCGCATAGAAATATGCCACTGACGTGGGTAAAGCTAAAGCAACAGTAGTATTTATATCATTCGTGGGCGCAGCTAACTCCCCATGAGGTAACTTTATGATTTTCCAAGGTAAAAGAGCACCTGACCAATTAGAAACAAAAATAAATAAGAACATTGTTCCAATAAATGGAACCCAAGGTCCATACTCCTCTCCAATCTGAGTTTTGCTCAAATCTCGAAGAAATTCAAGAACATATTCGAAGAAATTCTGACCGTCGGTCGGAATTGTTTGTGGATTCCGAATAGCTATGATGACAGAACCTAATAAGATAGCAATTACAACCCAAGAAGTAATAAGTACTTGGGCATGAATTTGTAAACCTCCTATTTGCCAATAGAAATGTTGGCCTACTTCTACACCTGATATATCGTATAACCCTTTGAGTGTTTTAACGGAACATGGTATAACATTCATATTGTCCTCTAACAGAAATCAAACTTAAAAAAAGGAATTATTTTGATTCAACCATCTCTTTCTCAATTAATATACGTTCATTCATGAATTTCAGTTATGAATCGTATATTTAGGATACCAAGAAATCACATAAAAAAATACCAATCATTTTCTATTTTTTCTTCAATATTCAAAACATAGTTCAAACTCCAAAAAAAGCAAACCAAAATAGTAACAATCAAAGAAAGTTCACCAAAAAAGAACTAAAAAGATTCTTCATTCTAAGATAATCAAACATTTTTTATATAACTAGAACGGCCCTCACAAATTGCAGATACTAATTTGGTAAGAATCAATCGAATCGAAGCTATAGCATCATCGTTGGCCGGAATAGAAAGATCTGCAAGATCTGGATCACAATTTGTATCGATTAAACAAATCGTCGGAATACCCAAAATGACACATTCTCGAAGAACCATATATTCTTCTTGCTGATCAACTATAATTACAATATCGGGTAATCCCGCCATATATTTGATCCCACCCAGATATGTTTGCAAGGTAGATAATTTTCTCTTCAACATTGCTGCATCTCCTTTAGAGAGACGGTTAAGTTTCCCCATCTTTTGTTCTGCTCTTAAGTCCCTAAACTTCTGAAGTCTTGTTTCTGTAGTAGACCAATTCGTTAACATACCCCCAAGCCATTTTTTATTAACATAATGACATCGAGCCCTTATTGCTGCTGATTCTACTAAATCCGCTGCTTTCTTTTTGGTGCCAACGATTAAGAATTTTTTTCCCCTACTTGCTGCATCAAAAACTAAATCGCAGGCTTCTGATAAAAAATGAGCAGTTAGAGTAAGATTTGTAATATGAATACCTTTACGCTTTGCAGAGATGTAAGGAGCCATTCGAGGATTCCATTTCTTAGTACCATGACCAAAATGAACTCCTGCTTCCATCATTTCTTCCAAATTGATGTTCCAATATCGTCTTTCCATTTTCCCACACTTTCTCTTTGTTTTTTTTTTTTTCAAAGAGATTCAGTACCCTGTGAAATAAAGAATTGTTCCGACGGAACCTTCTACCAGGATTGACCATTGATTTACGACCCAAACCATCAATTGAATTTCATTCTTTATTTTTTCTTTCATTGATTACCAAATCCATAATCGGATCAGAGAGTTCAAATCAAAAAAAAACGAACTTCTTGTTAGGAATTACTCAATTACATTACGTATACGTAAATGATTGGTCTGATGTCTCATGGAAATTGTTTGGGGTGCAAGAACAAAAGAATTCTCTATGGTGTAACAGAATATCTCTCATTTCTAACTCGAATAGATTCTTCCTTTTTCTTTTCAAATGAATGTTTTGATCTTGCTTTGAACGATGTACTAATTTTTTGAACCCGGTACCAACCGGTATAATCCCCCCCAGAACAACGTTCTCTTTCAGGCCTTTCAACCAATCAATACGACCTCGTAGAGCAGCTTTTGCTAAAACTCGAGCAGTTTCTTGAAAACTCGCTTCGGATATGAAACTTTGAGTATTAAGAGATGACTTCGTTATTCCCAATAAGATTGCCCGATAACAGATTGCTTCGTCCAAAATACGCCCTGCTCGCTCTGCTCGCAACAATCCTATTAATTCTCCAGGTGAAAAAACATTAGACATTCCATCTTCTGAAACCAACACTTTTGATGTTACTTGACGTACAATAATCTCTATATGTCTATTATGAATCTGTACCCCCTGGGATCGATAAACTTTTTGGATCTTATTAACCAAAGAGATACGACTTTGGGCTATGGTTAGTTCAGTTCCAATCAAGAATCCCCAGGGGATCCCAAGAATCCTTCGGATACGTTCGTCCCAACCTTCAACTCTCCTTTCAAGATTCATCGATATTGAATCAATTGAACGAACTTCTAAAATTTGTTCCACTTTTGGAAGACCTTGCGTTATGTCACCGGATCTCGATTTTTCATATAGAAATGTAATTAATCTATCTCCTTCATAAAAGGTTTCCCCATAATGGCCATGAACAGTTGCTCCTGGAGTGACCAAATAGGGCTTAGCTGATCTTATAACTAAAGAGTCAACATGAACAATGAAAATTTGACCAGATTTTTTTATGCGTGATCCATATTTTAATAGACATACATTTTCACAAAGGAATTGTCCAAGGCTAATTATTGTCCATGCCTCTTCAAAAGAATTGTAAGGGAGAAAACACCAATTCAAATGGAATGAATTCCAAATGATGTTACTGCAGGGATCGGAATTAAAAATCCTCCTATTTTCATCTAGGAAAAAGTATTGAAATGGAAGTACTTGAAGCACTTGAAAATTCTGTTGAAAATTTTCAAGTAACAAATATTTCTTTAAGAAGATTTGATTAGAAGTTCTTAAATAGGAAGATGAACAAAAATTCACTATTTTAGGCACAATAGTACCTAAGGGACCCAACAAATCCCTAATTGGAGTCATAGGATCCGATTCTTTTGTCGCATTATTATATCTAGAAGTATTGAAGGGACCTATTCGAGAACAATTAGATGATGACAAAATTAGGAAAGATTGGCATTCCTTATTTCGATTCAACAACGTACCAAGAATTCTTTGATGTTGGGGAATTGATTGAATCTTCGCCTTGGAATCAAAAGTATTTATATGGGTACGATCTAATCTCTTATTGAAAATCAATCCTGAACCTGCCATATCATACCTTTTTATGGTATATAAAATAGTGGACTTTACTAACTCAATTCGGATGAAATCACGAAGCAGATCATTTGCCCTTATTTTAACAAAAGAAGCATGAATCTCTTCTTCTTCTATAGAACCCTTTTTTTCTTGGTCCCAATTCAATACTAAGCAAGCCCGAACTAATTGAATACTTGTGTGAGAAATTCCTCGAATTGACTTGCTATTTCCACAAAGTATATAATTGACAATTCGAAGTTGGACATTATCCTTTTCCTGCAAGAGATCCTGAGAGAAAAGTGTTGCTAAATTAATCCCATCAGCTATTTCATATGTGACTACGGGCCGAACCAAAACAAAATATTTTTTTTTTGTAGGTGTGATCCGTTGGACATAGATCCAATTTTTCAATTTTTTTGATCCTTTAGAATTTTTTTTTTCCATTCCTGGTGGTATCAAAATGCCGCTGTGCTTAGATATTTTATCCATATCTCCAGGAAAATGAATATTTCCAGAAAAAATTTTCAGTTCCATACTTTTTTTTTTTCTCTCCACTCGGACTAATCCACCTACTCGACTTCTTGTATTTATATTTAAAGCAAGTCGTGTATCTACTCCAACGATACTATTGTTCCGAACCATTATGGGCGAAGATCCGGGTAAGATATGTACTTCTTCGGGAATGAAAAAAAATTGATCTACTTTCATTTCCTTTTGGTATTTCGGACTAAATTCTTTTGTTCCTCGATACTCAATCAAATCCTCTTTTTTTACCATTGAATCTACTTCGACAATCCCATATTTAGTAATTCCCGAACTGCTTCTTCTGTATCGCGGATCATCAAAATAAGCAAGAATACTATTTCTACGTAAAATACCATTTATAGGTATTTTCATCGAAATACCAAAACAGGGTATTAGTTTCTTTTCTCGTTCTTGATCATATTGTAAGGGAATCACGAATCTATTTCTTCGCTTTTTCGCCAAGTAATCATCGGAATTCTCTTGACGAATAGAAGTAGAAGGATCTATGAGATTCCAATGACCGTTAGATATTCTTCTAGAAGGTTTTGAATAGTTAAGAATTTCCCTATCTTTTTTACCAAAAGTATCCAACAATTTATGTCTTACTTGATCATTCGTCAGTGAGAGATCAAAGATATATCTTTCTTCGACAGAAAAAGAATTAGCATTCATTTGATCTTGATCCTTGTGGAGTGAAAAAGACACTATATTGGATCTGCATATACCTCCTGCTAATATCCATAAATGATTTGTTTTTGGTAATAGATGAACATTACTATATGGATATTCGGGCGCATGATAGCCATCAGTACTCCAGTGCATTTCTCCTTCCGACTCAGAATAAATATGTTTTTGAACCCTCTCTTTAAAATGAAAAGTGGACGTTCCAGCACGAATCTCGGCAATCACTTGTTCTGATTCTACATATTGATTATTTTGAACTAAAATCAAACTCTTTGTTGGAATATTCACATTATGTAGAATATCTCGACTCTCAATAGTTACATACAAGTCTATAAAACATATAAAAGCAGGATGCCCATGACGGGTACGTATGGGATGAACCAAATCCTCATCAAATTTTATTTTTCCATTAGAGGGGGCTCGTACATGTTCGGCAGTACCACCTGTGAATACTCCGCCAGTATGAAAAGTTCTTAATGTTAGTTGAGTCCCCGGTTCCCCAATTGATTGACCCGCAATAATGCCTACGGCTTCTCCCAACTCGACCAGGTCACCATGAGTAGGGCTCCGGCCATAACATAATTGACAGATCCAAGATGTACTCCTACAAGTAAAAGGGGTTCGAATATATATTGGGTGTGCTCGAAAGGTTATGAATCGATTTACAAGCCCAATTCCAATATCTTTATTTCGAGTGGCAATGCATCGTAGACCGATATATATATCGTCTGTTAATACACGACCAATTAGTGTTTGGACAAAAGTCTTTTCCGTCATACCATTTTGAGGACTCACGGAAATACCTCGGAAAGTACCACAATCCGTTCTACGTATAAGAATGTGTTGAACTACTTCAACAAGCCTACGCGTGAGGTATCCAGCATCTGATGTTCGTACAGCAGTATCTACAACTCCTTTGCGAGCTCCGTAGCAAGAAATTATATATTCTGTCAAAGAAAGCCCTTCGCGTAAATTGCTTTGAATGGGTAAATCAATCATTTGTCCTTGAGGATCCGACATTAATCCTCTCATACCTACTAATTGGTGTACTTGAGATGCATTTCCTCTAGCCCCCGAAAAGGACATTAGATAGACTGGATTAGAGGGATCAGTCATCCGAAAATTAGGATTCATTTCTTGTCTCAAATATTCACTTGTAGCATACCATATCTCAATGGATTGACGTAATTTTTCTACCACGTGTACATTCCCATAATGATGGTTTTTCTCTAAAAGAAAACTTTGTTGTTCAGCGTCTTGAACTAACCATCCCTTAGATGGTATTGTTAAAAGATCATCAATTCCTAATGAAATAGATGTAGCGGTGGCTCGCTGGAAACCCAAAGTCTTCACTTGATCCAGGATATGTGATGTATATGCCATTCCGAAATGATCTATTAATCTGCTAATAAGTTGTTTCATAGCAGTTCCATCTATTACCTTATTGTGAAAGACCAGATCGGTCCGTTCTGCCATAAGGACCTCCATATTCTGCTGAGTAAGATTCCACAATGGGCCTGGGTCAGTGATTCGAAAACTTCCTTTCCTCAATCTTGATTCACACAGAAATCAGAAATTAGGATACCAGTGAAATTGGGGGAGACCCGAATTCCCACGAGTATGGGCATCGCTAATAGAATTTGTTAGTTTTTATATAGCATATGAGTTAGATACTATGAGTAGGCCCTCCAAAACCCCTGTATGGCTTCTTCTATTTCTCGATAAAAAGAAAGATGACCAACAGTAGTTCGAATGTATATACAACGAATTTCTCTTTTTACACTTCGTACTATTCGATAGTGCTTATAAATCTCATTATAATTACCAAAAGATTCATATTGAACTTCGATGGGAACTTCTCTTGAGCCAACGACGCGTTGATCCAGTCTCCACCAGAGCCACAAAGGACTATCTAAATGGATTCGTTTCTGCCGATAAGCTCCAAGTGCATCATAAGAACTAGAAAAAGAAGGTTCTTTTGT